CAAAATGAAAGAATTGACGATAAGAATTATAAGTATATGGAAGAACCCTTTTTTTGTAATTCCTATGATGCAATTGGAGCTTATTGTCAGAAAAGAATCAATTTAGACAGTCCTTTGTGGCTCCGGTGGCGACTAGATCAACGTATTATTGCTTCAAGAGAAGCTCCTGTCGAAGTTCACTATGAATCCTTGGGCACCTATCATGAGATTTATGCACACTATCTAATAATAAGAAATAAAAAAAAAGAAATTATTTTTGTATATATTCGAACTACTGTTGGTCATATTTATCTTTATCGAGAGATTGAAGAAGCTATACAAGGATTTTCTCGAGCCTGCTCATATGGTAAGACCATACTTAAGTAATTCTATGATATCCGTGTAATTCGAGTCTTTTGGGTTCAACTAGGATCACAATTCATCAATTTTTAGGTGAATTAAGATTCAGAAAAGGAAGTTTTCTAATCATTAACTCAAAACCATTCATTGTGTAATTCTACTTAAGCGGAATACGGAGGTACTTATGGCAGAACGGGCCAATTTGGTCTTTCACAATAAATCGATAGATGGAACTGCCATAAAACGACTTATTAGCAGATTAATAGATCACTTTGGAATGGCATATACAGCACACATACTGGATCAAGTAAAGACTCTGGGTTTCCAGCAAGCCACTGCTACATCCATTTCATTAGGAATTGATGATCTTTTAACAATACCTTCTAAGGGATGGCTAGTTCAAGATGCTGAACAGCAAAGTTTGATTTTAGAAAAACACCATCATTATGGAAATGTCCATGCAGTAGAAAAATTACGCCAATCCATCGAGATATGGTATTCTACAAGTGAATATTTGCGACAAGAAATGAATCCTAATTTTAGGATGACTGACCCTTATAATCCAGTCCATATAATGTCTTTTTCGGGAGCTAGAGGAAATGTGTCTCAAGTACATCAATTAGTAGGTATGAGAGGATTAATGTCCGATCCACAAGGACAAATGATTGATTTACCTATTCAAAGCAATTTACGCGAAGGACTCTCTTTAACAGAATATATAATTTCTTGCTACGGAGCCCGCAAAGGGGTTGTGGATACCGCTGTACGAACATCAGATGCGGGATATCTTACGCGCAGGCTTGTCGAAGTAGTTCAACATATTGTTGTACGTAGGACAGATTGTGGCACCATTCGGGGTATTTCTGTAAGTCCTAGAAACGGCAGGATGCCGGAAAGAATTTTTACCCAAATATTAATAGGTCGCGTATTAGCAGACGATATATATCTAGGTTCGCGATGCATTGCGACTCGCAATCAAGATATCGGGGTTAGGCTTGTAAATAGATTCATAACCTTTCGAACCCAACCAATAGCCATTCGAACTCCTTTTACTTGTAGGAGTACGTCTTGGATTTGTCGATTATGTTATGGCCGAAGTCCTACTCACGGCGACCTGGTCGAATTAGGAGAAGCTGTAGGTATTATTGCAGGTCAATCCATTGGGGAGCCCGGTACTCAACTAACATTAAGAACTTTTCATACGGGCGGAGTATTCACAGGGGGTACTGCAGAACATGTACGAGCTCCTTATAATGGCAAAATTAAATTTAATGAGGAATTGGTGCATCCCACACGTACACGTCATGGACACCCTGCCTTTCTATGTTATATAGACTTGTATGTCACTATTGAGAGCGAAGATAGTCTACATAATGTGAATATTCCTCCAAAAAGTTTTCTTTTAGTTCAAAATGATCAATATGTTGAATCCGAACAAGTTATTGCTGAAATTCGTGCGGGGGCATCAACTCTGAATTTTAAGGAAAAAGTTCGAAAACATATTTATTCTGATTCAGAAGGAGAAATGCACTGGAGTACCGATGTGTATCATGCACCCGAATTTACATATGGTAATGTTCATCTCTTACCAAAAGCAAGCCGTTTATGGATATTGTCGGGAAGACCATACAGATCCAGTGTAGTCTCCTTTTCACTCCACAAGGATCAAGATCAAACAACCGGGAATTCTCTTTCTTTCGAACAAATAATTTATAACTTATCAATGACTAATGATCAAGTACAAAATAAATTTTTGGATCCTTATATTAAAAAATCTAGTAAAAAAGAACATAGGAGTTCGAATTATTCAGAACTTAATGGGATAGGTCATTGTAATCACATATATCCTGCAAAAAACTCCGATTTATTGGCAAAGAGGCGAAAAAATATATTAATCATTCCATTTCAATTTCAATTGAGTCAAGAACGAGAAAAAGAATTAATGTCCCTTTCCAACGGTATCTCGATTGAAATACCCATAAATGGTATTTTCCGTAGAAATAGTATTTTTTCTTATTTCAATGATCCTCGATACCGAACAAAGAGTTCGGGAATTACTAAATATGAAACTATAGAAATGCATTCCAGCGTTAAAAACGAGGACTTGATTGAGTATCGAGGAGTCAAAGAATTTCGACCAAAATACCAAATGAAAGTCGATCGGTTTTTTTTCATTTCCCAGGAAGTACATATTTTACCCGGATCTTCTTCGATAATGGTACGGAACAATAGTATCATTGGAGTAGATACAAAAATTACTTTAAATACAAGAAGCCGCGTAGGCGGAGTGGTTCGGGTGGAGAGGAAAAAAAAAAAGATTGAACTTAAAATTTTTTCTGGAGATATCTATTTTCCTGGGGAAACAGATAATATATCCCGACACAGCGGCATTTTGATACCACCAGGAAAGACAAATTACAAGGAATCAAAAAATTTAAAAAATTGGCTCTATGTTCAACGGATCACCCCTACTAAGAAAAAGTATTTTGTTTTGGTTCGACCCGTAGTCACATATGAAATCACGGACGGTATCAATTTAGCAACACTTTTCCCTCAGGATCTGTTGCAAGAAAGGGGTAATGTGCAACTTCGAGTTTTCAATTATATCCTTTATGGAAATGGCAAAGTCACCCGGGGAATTTATGACACAAGTATTCAATTAGTACGTACTTGTTTAGTATTGAATTGGAACCAAGACAAAAAAGATTCTTCTATCGAAGAGGCCCGTGCTTCATTTGTTGAAGTAAGGACAAATGGTATAATTCGATATTTCCTAAAGATCGGTTTAGTGAATACGGCTCTTTCGTATATCGGTAAAAGAAAGAATCCCCCCCCTTTTTCTGATGATGGCTTAAAGTATACCAATATGAATCCGTTTTTTTCCATTTATTCAAAGCCCAAACTTCAACAAGCATTTAACCCAAATCAAGGAACTGTTCGTATGTTGGTGGGTAAAAATAAGGAATGTCAGTCTTTTATAATTTTGTCATCATCCAATTGTTTTCGAATGGGTCCATTCACACTCAACGGTGTAAAATATCCCAAAGAATCCATTAAAAAAGATCGCCTAATTCTAATTAAGAATTCATTCGGTCCTTTAGGAACAGTCCTTAATTTTGCGAATTTTTTTTTTTTTTACCATTTAATAACTCATAATCAGATCTTGGTAAATAATTATTTACAACTGGACAATTTAAAACAAACCTGTCAAGTCCTTAAATATCAATATTATTTAATGGATGAAAATGGAATAATTTATAATCCCAATTTTTGTAGTAATATAATTTTGAATCCATTCAATTTGCATTGGGATTTTCTTCATTACAATTTTTGTGACGAGACATCTACAAAAATGCGTCTTGGACAATTTATTTGTGAAAATATATGTATAAAAAAAAATGGACTGCACTTAAAACCGGGTCAAATTATAATTGTTCAATTTGATTCGGTAGTAATAAGATCGGCTAAGCCCTGTTTAGCTACCCCAGGAGCAACAGTTCATGGGCATTATGGAGAAATCATTTATGAAGGGGATACCCTAGTTACATTTATATATGAAAAATCGAGGTCTGGTGATATAACGCAAGGTCTGCCAAAAGTGGAACAAGTCTTAGAAGTTCGTTCGGTTGAGTCAATATCCATGAATCTCGAAAAGAGGATTAATGGTTGGAACGAACGTATAAAAAAAATTCTTGGAATTCCGTGGGGATTCTTGGTTGGGGCTGAGCTAACTATAGCACAAAGTCGTATCTCTTTGGTTAATAAGATCCAAAAGGTTTATCGATCCCAGGGGGTGCAGATTCATGATCGGCATATCGAAATTATTGTACGGCAAATAACATCTAAAGTCTTGGTTTCAGAGGATGGAATGTCTAATATTTTTTTGCCCGGAGAACTAATTGGATTGTTTCGAGCAGAACGAACGGGGCGCACTTTGGAAGAAGCGATCTGTTACCGAACGATCTTATTGGGAATAACGAGAGCATCCCTGAATACTCAAAGTTTTATATCCGAAGCAAGTTTTCAAGAAACTGCCCGAGTTTTAGCAAAAGCTGCTCTCCGAGGCCGTATTGATTGGTTGAAAGGATTAAAAGAAAACGTTGTTCTGGGGGGGGTGATACCCGTTGGTACTGGATTCAAGGGATTCGTACACCGATCAAATCAACATAAGAGCATTAGCATTCCTTTGAAAAAAAAAAACAAGAATAGACTCGAGGGAGAAACGAGAGATATTTTGTTTTACCACAGAGAATTGTTGGATTCTTGTTTTTTAAAGAATTTAGGTGATAGATCAAAACAACAATGATTGGGGGGATTTAACAGAAGAGATTCATCTTTTTTTATCTTTATTATTGATTATTGTTATTTAATTAATTAATTTAGTATCTTAGTAATGTAATAAAATACGTTCACTAAAAAAAAAGATAAAAATAGACAGGAATTTTTAGTTTGGGTTGTGTATCAATATCCAGGTTAAAAAAGAAGGTTCCGTTGGAACAAATTTTTATTTCAGGATACCTCATCTCTTTATTCAAAAAAGAGTTAAAGTGTGTGGAGAAATGACAAGAAGATATTGGAACATCAATTTGGAAGAGATGATGGAGGCGGGAGTTCATTTTGGGCATGGTACTCGAAAATGGAATCCCCGAATGTCACCTTATATCTCTGCAAAATGTAAGGGTATTCATATTATAAATCTTACCAGAACTGCTCGTTTTTTATCAGAGGCTTGTGATTTAGTTTTTGACGCAGCAAGTAGGGGAAAACAATTTTTAATTGTTGGGACAAAAAATAAAGCAGCTGATTCAGTAGCATGGGCTGCAATAAGGGCTCGATGTCATTATGTTAATAAAAAGTGGCTTGGGGGTATGTTAACGAATTGGTCCACTACAGAAACAAGACTTCATAAATTCAGGGACTTACGAATGGAACAAAAGGCGGGGCGACTCGCGCGTCTTCCGAAGAGAGATGCCGCGGTGGTAAAGAGACAATTATCTCACTTGCAAACATATCTGGGCGGGATTAAATATATGACAGAATTACCCGATATTGTAATCATTGTTGATCAACAAAAAGAATATACAGCTCTTCGAGAATGTATTACTTTAGGAATTCCAACGATTTGTTTAATCGATACAAACTGTGACCCGGATCTCGCCGATATTTCGATTCCGGCAAACGATGATGCTATATCTTCAATCCGATTAATTCTTACCAAGTTAGTATTTGCAATTTGTGAAGGTCGTTCTAGCTATGTAAGAAATACTTGATTTTTTTATGAAATCAACACTTCAATTCCTATAATTTATAATAGAATTGGTTAATGTTCCTGAATATCAAAAACTATATAATAAATTAAAGGGAAAGGGCTGGTGATATTATGTGATTTGATTAATTGGTATCCTAAATAAAAAGTCAATTCAAAAAAAAGTAGACAAGTCGAGAAAGAGATGATTGAATCAAAATAAATTTTTTTAAGTTTTATTTCTGTCAGAGGACAATATGAATATTCTATCATATTCAATCAACACACTAAAGAAGGGGTTATATGATATGTCTGGTGTGGAAGTAGGTCAACATTTTTATTGGCAAATAGGGGGTTTCCAAATCCACGGTCAAGTACTTATAACTTCTTGGGTTGTAATTGCTATCTTACTAGGTTCAGCTGCTATAGCTGCTCGTAATCCACAAACCATTCCGACAGGGGGTCAGAATTTCTTGGAATATGTCCTTGAATTTATTCGAGACGTGAGTAAAACACAAATTGGAGAAGAATATCGCCCTTGGGTTCCCTTTATTGGAACTATGTTTCTATTTATTTTTGTTTCTAATTGGTCAGGGGCCCTTTTCCCGTGGAAAATCATACAGTTACCTCACGGGGAGTTAGCCGCACCCACGAATGATATAAATACTACTGTTGCTTTAGCTTTACTCACATCAGTAGCCTATTTTTATGCGGGTCTTACAAAAAAAGGGTTAGGTTATTTTGGTAAATACATTCAACCAACCCCAATTCTTTTACCCATTAACATTTTAGAAGATTTCACAAAACCTCTATCACTTAGTTTTCGACTTTTTGGAAATATATTAGCGGATGAATTAGTAGTTGTTGTTCTTGTTTCTTTAGTACCCTTAGTGGTTCCTATACCTGTCATGTTCCTCGGATTATTTACAAGTGGGATTCAGGCTCTTATTTTTGCAACTTTAGCCGCGGCTTATATAGGCGAATCCATGGAGGGTCATCATTGATTAGTCTTAGGAAGATTTAGTTTAGATCCAATCATGTGTGGCTCAAGAGACTCTATTACCATTAGATTCTATCTTGATAGAATCTAATGGTAATAGAGTCTCTTGAAAAAACTTAGTTGGTTAGTAGAGAGCGGTTGCACCAGATATGTAGAATCTAATGCTTATAGGTTCATATTTTAAAGTTAAAAATTTTTCGATTAGATGTTTCTTAGAAAATCTGATTGAATTTAAGAGATATTATAGGCGGTTTACGTTATGTAAGAAACATATGTATATTTTATATTATATATTGACAAGTTAAGTTATATATGAACGTAATTTGCACTATTTGAATTTGGCTAGAGATGTCAGCCGTTGTATGTAGTCAGAAAGACTCTCCGATTAGTAACTAAAAATTTCTAATGATCTAACTAATGATCTAATAATATATTAATTAAAATTTGGCGTTTTTAATTCTTTCTACTGGATGGATATTCCAATGGAATAATTAAGTTCTAATTCATTGGTTCATTGTATCATTAACCATTTCTTTTTTTTGTGTGAGGAACTTATCTATCATGAATCCACTGATTTCTGCCGCTTCCGTTATTGCTGCTGGATTGGCTGTAGGGCTTGCTTCTATTGGACCTGGAGTTGGTCAAGGTACTGCTGCAGGCCAAGCTGTAGAAGGTATTGCGAGACAGCCCGAGGCGGAGGGAAAAATCCGAGGTACTTTATTACTTAGTTTAGCTTTTATGGAAGCTTTAACAATTTATGGATTGGTTGTAGCATTAGCCCTTTTATTTGCAAATCCTTTTGTTTAATCCGAGAAAAAGAAATATATATTTCTCATATTTCTTTTAGGGTCTTGGACGTGCAGGTTGTTTTTTCACATTATATTATAATTATAATTTCGTCCCTACACAATTACTT